TTAAGTAGTTTCTGGAAATAAAAAAAAGAAATTTGTTAAATGTTAGGAGCCTCCCTTGTCTCCTTTCTCATAAAAAAAAGCTTTCCTACCCACAATTGGGGGGGAAGACTTCATAGGGTCTTTCACGTAAATTTTTGTTAGAACGAGAAAGGGAGTTATTCCAATTTTTCGAGGCTATTCAAGACTTTTTCTATTTGAATTCAAATCGAGAGTTGATACTCTGAGCCTGATCTTTTCATTTATTTAGTATATAGGACAAGATTTCAAATCTCATCGAAAACTTACAGCAGCTTGCCAAACAAAGGCTAATAGAAAAAAGAGTAGAGGTATGACTGGCATAAAATCGACGATTGGGCTTAAAAATGCATAGGCCTCGGGCAATTTGGCGAATAAAAAACTACTCGAAGAAAGGGCAGAATTAAGACAAATACAGATCAAACTAAAGATATTTAGCATAGCAGACATCTTTTTTCTTGAAGATTATTATTATTGCATTTTGATTGAGTTATTGATAGAAGATAAGCGAAAAATGAAGAAAGCAAAGTAGATCAAAAATCCTTTCTTTTATTTATTTTGAACTTACTCAATCAAAAACTCTTCCATTCTCAAATCAAAAGAGAATAGAAGAAATCATACTTTCATACATTATCTTAATTGAATTATATGTAATGATCAAGAAATTCAAGTTTATTTCTATATATACACGATATACACGTGTGAAAATTCTAATAACAACCGACTGGATTTTGTAGAGATTTGGGCTGTAATTGACGAACAATCAACAACAATATTATTCTAAATTACTAGATTCGAAATCTAAGTGGGGCGTGGCCAAGTGGTAAGGCAACGGGTTTTGGTCCCGCTATTCGGAGGTTCGAATCCTTCCGTCCCAGAGCATCTGGATTCTATCATCATTTTTTTTTTCAAGATTCGTTTCTGAATTCTATGTTTTTCACAAACAGAAGTGAGTTCAAAGCCCATATAGATAGAACTTAATATATCTGTGATCTAATACAGGCAAGATAATAGATTGATTCTTTGAATTTCAATTTAAAGGTGCTTTTGGGAGAGGTTATGACTCCCGAGTGGGGGGAGTATCTAGGAGTTAATCAACGATAAAAGGTGTCAATTTAAATATCTATCCGAATCGAATTTCGAATTATACTAATTCTAAAAATACATACGTTACGTATGTATTTTGTATGTATTTTTTTATTTTGAAACTAATTTTTTAGGTATTTCATAAATAAGTATAATTTTATGTAATGTGTAATGGTTGAAAGTAAAGGTGATTCATATATTATATTCGCCTTATATGTCCCGAATAAACCAATGACTATTCATGATTCCATGATTGAATCAATTGCATACCGGTTCAAAATTTGAGGAATGTTATGGTAAAACTTCGTTTGAAACGATGTGGTAGAAAGCAACGTGCGACTTGAAGGACATGATCTGGTGTGGATTTTTAGATCCATCATTTTATATAGAAAAGGGTGCTCTTGCCTCGACATCCCCTGTTCTGTTAAACTAGAACCCACGCTTTTATTGGGCTATAGTTAATTTAAAATAGTACATGGTGGAGCTTGAGTAGAAAGTATTGATTCATTTCTTAAGAGCAAGAATCTAGGGTTAGTGTGAATCAATAGATTAGAACAACTTCGTAAGTATATTTTTGACAGAAAAAGCGAAAAGATCGTGAAAGAATCAAGTGTTTGTATGATTCTTTTCTTTGATAAACAATCGCAAAAAGGGTATGTTGCTGCCATTTTGAACGGATTAAAGATCAACGAAGTAATGTATAAACCTAATGATTCAAAGCAAAGAGATTCCGAAACAAGGAAAGGCCCTTTTCATTCTCAACTGTATCAACAACTGGATTAGAATGAATAATTCCAATAAAGGTTAAATAAGTCAGACAGACAAAAAGGGGGTTAGAGACCACTCAAAAAATTAAATGTTTCTTCTGAGCTATTTAAGAGTTATTCAACTTGAGTTATGAGTGCAAATGGTTTTTTCCGGAAAGAATAATAAGAGCAACAGGGGACTTAATTCTTAGTCTAATTAATTTGATTTTTTATTTTTGAGGGGATTTTTTTGCTTTATTTTATATATCCATAACTTGAAAAAAAAAGAATGATCAAAAATCTTTTTTCTTGAGCCGTACGAGGAGAAAACTTCTTATACGTTTCTAGGGGGGGGGGTATTATTCATATAATCTATCCCAATGGGCCGTCTATCGAATTGTTGCAATTGATGTGCGGTCCCGAAGAGAAGGAAGAGATCTTCGGAAAGTTGGTTTTTATGATCCGATAAAGAATCAAACTTATTTAAATGTTCCCGTTATTTTATATTTTCTTGAAAGGGGCGCTCAACCTACGGGAACTGTTTATGATATTTTAAAGAAGGCAGAGATTTTAAAAGAACTTCGCCCTACTGAAACGCAACTCACTTAATTAAATACAAAAAGAAAGAGACTTGAGTGATTCGTATATAGTTTGATATAATTATAGTTTGATATAATCCTTTCTTTATTATTCACACCTTATAGACTTTTGTTCTATATTGATATGTCGAGAAAAAAGATCAAGTGAACCAACGAAGAAAGTTATATTGACCAAGTCACTAACGGTAGGAGTTGGATCTAGCAATAGACAATTCTTATATTCCTTTCAATTGAATGGTTTTCCTTGTAACTATACTAAAAAAAGAATGAATTATTTGATGTATAGTTATTGATATTTTTTATACTTCTTGATTATTTTTTTTATTTGCATTCCTTTCTAATCATGTACCTTATTTAGCTAGTGCCAATCTAACCCAAGTTCTTTATTTAATTGATATCATTCTCTTTTTTTTTTCGCCGACATATTGACAAGAGTGTAGTGCCCAAATATAATTCAAGTGTAAATGGGTCCATTTTTTTTTTATTTTTTTGTCCTACATCCAAAACACCTTTTTGTTTTTTACTTTATTCAAAGATTCTTTGAATTTGCTGTGATAAAAAACAAAAATTTTTATAAATTTGGAAATGGCTAGATAAAAAAAGAAGAAAATGAAAAAGAATATCTAAAAAGAGAGAGAAAGAAAATAGAAAAATAGATAGTGAGAATATCTAGAAGTGGTCTATAATTTTTTTATTTTAAAATTTATTGTATTATCACCTGTCTTGTTGTTTTGTCTAATTTCTTTATTTAATTTTGATCTCGATTGTATCTACATACTATACTCTCTTTGGGTTGCTAACTCAACGGTAGAGTACTCGGCTTTTAAGTGCGGCTAGGGTCTTTTACACATTTGGATGAAGCAAGGGATTCGTCCAGACTATCAGTAGAGTTTGTAAGACCACGACTGATCCTGAAAGGAATGAATGGAAAAAAGAGCATGTCGTATCAACGTAGAATTATTTTCAACTTTCGTTCTTATTAGATCAGTAAAAAACTTGGGTTAAATTTTTAGAACGAAATGAGTTCAAAATTGGGTCGATTGAATACATGGATCGAGCCTTATGGCTCTAATTGTAGGGAAAGAAAAAGCAACGAGCTTATGTTCTTCGTTGGAACGATCACCCGCGCTAATTAAACGTTAAAAATAGATTAGTGACTGGGGCGGGAAAGGATTTTCCAAGAGTGGATTACCGATTTTTTAGTGAATCCTAACTATCTACCCATTTTTCATTAGATTCGAAAATGGAGATTAATGTGTAAAAGAAACAGTATATTGATAAGGATACTTTTTTTCCAAAATCAAAAGAGCGATTGGGTTGAAAAAATAAAGGATTTCTAATCATCTTCTTAACCTATAACTATCAAGAAAGAAACAAATTAGCTGGTAGATGGAAAAAAGATAGAGAGTCCGTTGATGAGTTTAGCTGTCTCCAAGGTATCTATCGATTATTTTGTACTAGAATACCTTGTTTTGACTGTATCGCACTATGTACCATTTTATAATCCACGAAACCCTCTACTTTTCCTTTTGTTTCCAGTTTCATTTTAAATGGAAGAATTACAAGGATATTTAGAACTCGACAGATCTTGGCAAGACGATTTTTTATATCCACTTATCTTTCAGGAATATATTTATGCACTTGTACACGATCAGGATTTATATTTAAATAGGCCCGTTTTGTTGTCAAATACAAAAAAAAGGGGTGATGACACAAAGTACAGTTTACTAGTTGTAAAACGTTTAGTTATTCGAATGTATCAACAGAATCATTCGATTCTTTCTGTTAATGATTCTAATAAAAATAAATTTCTTGTACTCCCCCAAAATTTGTATTCTCAAAGGATCTCAGGGGGGTTTGCAGCTATTGCGGAAATTCCATTTTCTATGCGATTAATATCTTCCCTAGAAGGAAAAGAAGTAAAAAAATACCACAATTTACGATCAATTCATTCCATATTTCCTTTTTTAGAGGACAAATTTTCACGTTTAAATTATGTGTTAGATATATTGATACCTCACCCTATCCATTTTGAAATCTTGGTTCAAATGATTCGTTCCTGGGTAAAAGATATTTCCTGTTTGCATTTATTGCGATTCTTTCTTTATGAGTATTGTAATAGAGTTATTACTCTAAAAAGGTCTGTTTCAAAAAATAAGAATCAAAGATTCTTATTGTTCCTATATAATTCCTATGTGTGTGAATGCGAATCCATCTTCGTTTTTATCCGCAACCAATCCTCTAATTTACGATCACCATCTTACGGAGCCTTTCTTGCACGAATCTATTTCTACCTAAAGTTAGAACAGTTTTTAAAATTATGTACTAAGAATTTTCCGATTATTCTATGGTTGTTTAAGGATCCTTTTCTGCATTATGTTAGGTATCAAGGAAAATGGATTCTAGTTTCAAGGGGGACATTTCTTCTGCTGACTAAATTGAAATATTACCTTGTCAATTTCTGTCAATGTAATTTTTCGTTATGGTTGCAACCAAGAAGAATCTATATCAATCAATCATCAAATCAGCGCATTGACTTTATGGGTTTTCTTTT